TACGTGAGACAAAATCTACTAAATTAATCTTAATCTATTTCTTTTAAATACCCTACTATAACCATATCGTGGTCTCATTTTATAATACCTCGGGAGCTAATGAAACTATTTTAGTAAAATTGAACTGTCTCAATTCTCGGGCAATCGCACCAAAAACTCGAGTTCCTTTTGGATTTCCTTCTTGATCAATCACAACTGCAGCATTGTCATCATATCGTATTATCATACCGTTGTCACGTTTAAGTTCTTTACAAGTACGGACAATTACAGCTCTGACCACTTCTGATCTTTCTAGAGGCATGTTTGGGACTGCGTCTTTGATCACAGCAACAATAACGTCACCAATATGAGCATATCGACGATTGCTAGCTCCTATGATTCGAATACACATCAATTCTCGAGCCCCGCTGTTATCTGCTACATTCAAATGGGTTTGAGGTTGAATCATATCATTTTTTTTATCTGTTTTTTACAATACAAAGGTCGAAGAAAAAAAGAAATATTGTTTGTCCAAAAAAAGAAACCTGCACCCGCTATTTTTTTTTTACCCAAGGCCTATTTCTTTTTTATCCCGAAATGATGAATTGAGCTCGTATAGGCATTTTGGACGCTGCTATTGAAATAGCCCTTCTAGCTATATTTTCTGTTACTCCACCCATTTCATAAAGGATTCGACCTGGTTTAACAACAGCTACCCAATATTCGGGAGAGCCTTTACCTGAACCCATACGTGTTTCTGCGGGTCTTACTGTAACTGGTTTATCTGGAAATATGCGGACCCATATTTTTCCACCACGACGTGCATTTCGTGTCATTGCTCGTCGACCTGCTTCTATTTGTCTAGATGTGATCCAAGCGGGTTCAAGTGCCTGAAGAGCGTATTTACCAAAACAAATATGATTACCTCGATAAGATATTCCCTTCATTCTTCCTCTATGTTGTTTACGGAATCTGGTTCTTTTGGGGTTATAGTTGATGGTTTGTTTTGAATTCCATCTCTACTACAGAACCGGACGTGAGAGTTTCTTCTCATCCAGCTCCTCGCGAATAAAATGAATTCAAATTAAAGATTTTGAATTCAGATATAATATAATTTGAATTAAGATATACATGTATTTAATAAATAATATACTGAATCATGGATTTCATTTAATCTAGATCAAATCTATTATTAATTTGTATATCTTGTTTGTATAGATAACTAAATATATTAAATAACTATTTTTTTCTTATATTTATATATATGGTTTTTAGAATGTTAAAACGAATCTTTCTTTTGTTTTACTCTTTATCGTATTGGATTGACCCAAATTTAGCAATCCAAGAAAATCAATAAAATAAAGTTTTCGCGGGCGAATATTTACTCTTTCAATTTATATTTCAGTTCTATCATTAGTTCATAACTTTTCCGAATAGATAAATTGGTCTCTGGTCGGTTCCGCCATCCCGATCAATGAATCATTCGAATTCATTTTCACTAGAATCTTTTGAATTCACAGGTTCCATCGTTCCCATCGCTTCTTACTTTATGGTTAGGTCTCAATTCTACAATGGAGCTATTAGTTCTTGAGTCAATATTCTTAGTCTTTATTGGCTCGAAGCTCTTTATTTTTTGTTCGATGAGTAGATCCATTTAATGATGAATCCGTATTGATGCTTTATTACACAGCTTTTTTATGAGATGACTCATAGACCTTACATATTGGAATTATATATCATCAATATTCTTTTTCTTTCTTTCTCTCATCCTTCCATTTATCCATACCCTTTTTTTTTATTTCGATTGACAACTTAGAAGCAGATTTTTTTAATAAAAAAAGATTTCAGTTGCTACAACAATATGAACAATATATCATATCTTGACTGGTTCTTTGGATCCAGATAATACGAAGTGATGAGTTGGTTATTACTTCTATAGTTATTTGTTTATACTATGGGGCTGGTTTTTTATACTAACCCTCAAAAAACCAACGAGTCACACACTAAGCATAGCAATTTTATCAAAAGATTAATTGAATTTTTATTCAACCCTATAGAATTATAATTTTTCATTTTTTTTTATTGAACAGAAAAGAAAAAGAAGAAACGAATTTATCATTTTTTGTTCCATCGCTGGATAGAATGGAAAGGCAAATAAAGGTTTATTATTCCCCGTCTATAAATATCCAAATTTTGATGCCTAATACCCCATAGATCGTTCGAACTGTATAGGAACAATAATCAATTTTAGCTCGAATGGTTTGTAGTGGAACCCTACCCTCTCTGATCCATTCAACACGCGCAATTTCTTTTCCGTCAATACGTCCTGCAATTTGCACTTGAATTCCTTTTGTATCTGCTTGTTCAGTTAATTCTATAGCCTTTTTCATTGCTTTGCGAAAAGAAACTCGATTTTTTAATTGGCCGGCTATAAATTCTGCAAGAATATTAGGGTTTCCATAAGGCTTTTCAATTCGTGTGATAGCAATGTTAAGTTTTCTATTTACAAAATTAAATTCTT